TACATCCCTTTCAATTGAGCTACAGTATCATTGTAAAGAATCCCCATCTTTGTTTCCATCTCGGTATTTCTTTCATTGATATGCATCAGTTTTTTCTGTTTTTTGGTCTCATTATTTTTATATAACATATCATATAAATAATAATTAATAATAACAGAAAAAATTATATACATATATGTATATATATATATATGAATATGAAATGAAACCAACCATAAAAAAACGAATCAATTTCCGGAATGTTCAGGAAGGAGGGAATTTTTTTTATGTTTTAAGAGAAGGAAAGTTTATCTACCGAATGATTGTAGATTTTTTTAATTAGGAATTCCAACTAGAACTAGAAACGGTTCTTAACTACATATACCTTACCTTACCTTAAAATACAGATACAATGTATTTTTTAAAAAAAATTAAGGAGTATTTTTAATGCGAGATCTAAAAACTTATCTCTCCGCGGCACCGGTACTAAGTACTCTATGGTTTGTATCTTTGGCGGGTCTATTGATAGAGATCAATCGATTTTTCCCAGATGCGTTGATATTCCCTTTTTTCAGTCTAGTTATTGACAAGAGGTGACGAAAATTAGAGATATTATTTCTCTTCCCTTTATTTTAATAATTGAATTTCGAGTTAGTAATTTCTATTTTTTTGGTACTTTCTTCTGGAACTAGAAGAGTTGAGTTAATCAAAAATCAAAAGGAGGTTCATGGCCAAAGGTGGTAAAGATGCCCGGGTAACGGTTATTTTAGAGTGTATCAGCTGTAAGAGTATTAATAAGGAATCCACGGGTATTTCCAGATATATTACTCAAAAGAATCGACACAATACACCCAGTCGATTGGAATTACTAAAATTCTGTCCCTATTGTTTCAAACATACGGTTCATGGGGAGGTAAAGAAATAGATTACATTAGTTTCTATCTGTAAAATGTAAACCTGTCAAAGACCAACAAAAAATAACATTATATATTATATAATTATAATGATGATAATAATGTTATTTTTATATTATATATATCTTAATCTTAATAATTTAATAATATAAATATATATATAATACAAATAGAAACAAATCCTATTTCGTAATTTGAATTAATTTGAATCTGTCGGAATTAGGATTTCGGAATAAGGAATGACAAAATTATGGATAAACCCAAACGACGCTTTCTGAACTCCAAGCGATCTTTTCATAGTCGATTGCCCCCGATTGGGCCGGGGGATCGAATTGATTATAGAAACATGAGTTTAATTAGTCGATTTATTAGTGAACAGGGAAAAATATTATCTAGACGAGTAAATAGATTGAACTTGAAACAACAACGATTAATTACTAGTGCTATAAAACAGGCTCGTATTTTATCTTTATTACCCTTTCTTAATAATGAGAAACAATTTGAAAGAACCAAACCCGCTCCTAGAACCTTAGGCTTTGGAACCAGAAAAAAATAAGCTTACTCAAACGCAGAATAATGTTTTTTTATTGAGCATGTTCTGAATATTTTAGAGTATTATATTTTAATCCTCTGTTTTTATCATCTTAATTTCGTTTCTTTCGACTCCACTTTCCCGGAGTTTATTCTCCGGGGAACGCCGTTTAAATCATTACGATGCATTTCTTCCAATCTCCTTATTTCATGATCTCATTGAAAATTATATAAAGACAGTTCCTATTTGATATAGCTATTTGCGCCAGTATTTTACGATTAAGAAACAACTGCTTCTTCTGCAGATCATATATTAATTTACTATAACTATGCGATACCCTATTCCCGCGAATTATTGCGTTTAACCGAAGGATCCACAAACGACGAAAATCCCTCTTTTGTCTATCTCTATCCCGATGAGCCGAAACCAAAGCTCTTATTTTCTGTTGAGTAATAGTTCGAGTAATCCTTGAATGAGCTCCTCGAAAGCTTGCTGCAAATAAACGAATTTTTGTTCTACGCCTCCGAGCTATATATCCTCTCCTAATTCTGGTCATTGCCTAAATGGAACTTTAATTAATAACTAATGAATTTATTTTCTTTCTAGTTATTATTTTCCCTGTCTATTAATAACAAAACGATTGTTCCAATGTATAAAATAAAAATTCCAACGATTTTTGCTACTATAACCCTTCCCTCCCAACCACCATATTTATTTGTTTATTTTTTCCTAGGTATTTTACACCAAATTAAGAATTTGGATTCGTATTAGATGTCAGAAATATAGATAATCCATATATCTAAATGGATAAACTAAATGAAATGGTAGGTTCCATCGTTTCTATGGTTATTTATTAAATAAAATAATAAAACGGTGAGGTCCTCTCTATACACCGGAGCCATCCCCCCCCTCATGGAACTAACATGGTTATTGGTCACTTGTACAGTTCACATTGCTCTACCTATGAATTATCTAGTACTCGAGATCTTTCACAATAAAATCGATTTGTTTTGTATAGTAACGGTATTTAATTATGAAAGTTGGCTGGATAGCTGATCCTGTTAGTCCGTTTGTTCTTGCAAGAATGCGAGCATAAGTTTAAATAAATTAAATAAGGATTTCTACGCTTTAATGAAATAAGCATTTGCTACCACTAGAGAATTTTTTATTATCGTAAATTGAGGTGAGTAGATTTACACCAATATAAAACCATAAATTTCATACATAACCAATAAGGATATAATAGATTAAATCTTTTTTTTTATTTAGTATCGTGATTAGTTCTAGTGAATAGAGTTCTTCGATTCTATCCGTACCGATCTAATATTTTTTGATTTTGTCCTAAATTCTGTTATGCTATATAGGATTTGAACGAGTCGCACATACACCCTAGTACATGTTCCTCGGCGCTGAGGACATCCCCGAAGAGCGGGGGATTTTGTGACATTTCTGATTGGCTGTCTTGTATTTCTAATAAGTTGTTTAATAGTTGGCATGATGAATCATATCCATAATGGGCCGGTTTAGATCGATCCTAACCAGATAATTATGAATGACTTTTAGTTACTAGAATTTTGAATTTAGTAAAAAGAGAAAATACCAAATCCAGGATATTTGCGTGAAATACAGAGCCGTTTCATTCATCCGCCATCCGCTACAAGATCAACAATTCCATGATCTTGGGCTTCTGTTGCTGACATAAACACATCCCTTTCCATGTCTTCTGATACAACCCATAAGGGTTTGCCCGTTCTTTGTACATAAATCTCTGTCAGGGTTTCGCGCAATTTCAGAAGTTCTTCCGCTTCTAGGACAAATTCTACTGTTTGGGCCTCAAAATAAGAACTAGCAGGTTGATGAATCATTACCCTGATGATGTGACATAATAAAAAGTTATTATATTTCTCATGATGAGGCGAAGAAAAAAGTACAAATTGAACAACCGTACAGGCATCTTTTGCACGTTGCATACGGCTCTCCAATGTAATTTATTTTAACTTTCCATCGAAGAAAGATAAAAACTATCAGACCTAGATCTGTAAATTTGCCATTTTGCCATCTTTACTTTCTTTTCCAGAGATAAAAAAACATAATATGATGGCACCGTTGCTTTATATATTTATTGCGTCTGTAAGCCGGCAATCCCAAAGTTTCTTTTCGATTCAATCAAATAAAAAAATATAATAAGGGAAAAAAAATCAATTCTCTTTTTTTCGTACTCTTTATTTTATTATAATACTCTTTCATAACATAAAAATTGTTCATAGCTTCCCTTCGTGAAAACAAAAAAGTTTAAAAGTTTGTGCCGCTGAAACAAAATCCCGATATCTAAAAACTAAAATATTTTTTAATCTCATACTACTCTCTCGATACATAATCGAATGTTTTGGTTTTGAAAAATAATAAAAAATAATATTTTCATATCGAATTCGAAGTGCCATGCTATTATTACTTAATATTCCTATTTCATATGGAGAAGGCATAGTTTTCTTTTTTTTCAAATAAAAAAACTCATTGGCGCCAAGCGTGAGGGAATGCTAGACGTTTGGTGATAGCCCCTCCGACCAGTAGAAAAGATCCCATTGAAGCGGCTAAACCCATGCATATTGTATGTACCGTTGGTCGCACAAATTGCATAGTATCATAAATAGCAACTCCGGGTATTACCCACCCGCCGGGAGAGTTTATAAAAAAAAAAAAATCTTTGGTATCATTTTCTATACTGAGATATACCATAAGACTAATAAGTTGATTTGAGATCTCATTATCAACCCCCTGGCCTAAAAAAAGGAGCCTTTCTCGATAAAGTCGGTTAATTAGGATTAAACTGTCTCCTTCCGAAACCATACATGCACCTTTTGATGCATACGGTTCCAAAAAATTGGGGAAAAATCAATGTGTATTGTATATCTCCGCCGCTTTATTTTTTCATAGCGGATTCTTTATAAGAAATAAGAAAGGAACTTTTTTATTGAATATTTCACATATTTCAAAAAGTCTGAGTGTTTTTCTTTTTCCCTAGAATTCGAATAAAAAATAAAGAAACTTATCGAACTAATCTTTCATTGATGTATTCTTGTCACCGATATTCAATCCAAATCACGATGCTATTTTCTTGTTCCTGAATGGGACTCTTTACTATTTTTAGGTTTCTGCTCTACTCCGGGTAAAGATCCGACCGATTTTGATTTGCATATTGCATATATAGGACAAATGCTCCTAATAGCATTACCGTTTCTTTTTGCTTTGCTACACAACCTTGCTTTTTTTCTCATTCATATCTTCTGCCAATCTTATGCAAACTATTCGTCATATTACTCGATTGATTAAGATATCTCCTATGGAAACCATTCAAGTGAAAATCATATAATACATATATTTCCCATTCGGGTTTTCTAAACGGAGCCTGGATACTTCATTTTATTGGTTCAGCCAAGTCAACCATAAACTATTTGAATTGTAATTGATAATATTAATCCGAACCCCCGGATCTAATTAATTGTACTTCACGCTTCAATTTTTTGTAATCATTTTACATTTTAGGGTGAAACAAACATAGGATATCTCGGAAAGATAACGGGGAAATCCCATATGACCCAAAATATCTGACAAGCCGCACTATATATCAATCCAAGTTGAATATGTCTCTCCGGGAAGTCGAAAGGGCACTCTTGGAACACCAATAGGCATGAAATAAAAAAATAAGGACTTTAAGGAATCTATTTTACTTTGATGTGGAAACGTAACAATGGGTTTATTATCTTCATAATACTAAATAATACTAATCTTTATCATAATCATAAAAAAAAATGTAGATTAGAAAAGTTTAATCTAAAGAAAAAAATTAATCCTAGTTAAAGTAAAATTCTTACGAATAGGCGGGTCCTTTGAAAACCTGATGGGACACAAGTTGCTCATATAAAGTAAAGTGATATTAAACCCTCATTGCGTATTGATACTTATCGGGTATAAAATAAACCCGTTTCTCTTTGTTCCTACAAACAGAATTGTTTGGTTACAGAATGCCAATAGAATAGAAAAAGAGAAATCCCTGTTTCACGATAATCTACTGAAAGCAACTAGGTCCGTAGTTTTTTCCAATGCAATAAAATTAAATTTTTTATTTGATTAAAGTAAGGGGTATTTCCATGGGTTTACCTTGGTATCGTGTTCATACTGTCGTATTGAATGATCCCGGTCGGTTAATTGCTGTCCATATAATGCATACAGCTCTGGTTTCTGGTTGGGCCGGTTCGATGGCTCTATATGAATTAGCAGTTTTTGATCCCTCTGACACAGTTCTTGATCCAATGTGGAGACAAGGTATGTTCGTTCTACCCTTTATGACTCGTTTAGGAATAACCAATTCATGGAGTGGTTGGAGTATCACAGAGGGGGCTATAACGAATCCGGGTATTTGGAGTTATGAAGGCGTGGCAGGTGCACATATTGCATTTTCTGGTTTGTGTTTCTTAGCCGCTATTTGGCATTGGGTCTATTGGGATCTAGAAATATTTTTTGATGACCGTATAGGAAAACCCGTTTTGGATTTGCCCAAAATATTTGGAATTCATTTATTTCTCTCAGGGGTGGTTTGCTTTAGTTTTGGTGCATTTCATGTAACTGGCCTGTATGGTCCTGGAATATGGGTTTCTGACCCCTATGGACTAACAGGAAAAATAGAACCCGTAACTCCGGCGTGGGGTGTGGAAGGTTTTGATCCTTTTGTTCCAGGAGGCATAGCTTCTCATCATATTGCAGCAGGGACATTGGGGATATTAGCGGGCCTATTCCATCTTTGTGTCCGCCCGCCTCAACGTCTATACAAAGGATTACGTATGGGAAATATTGAAACCGTTCTTTCCAGTAGTATTGCTGCTGTTTTTTTTGCCGCTTTTATAGTTGCTGGAACCATGTGGTATGGTTCAGCAACTACGCCGATCGAATTATTTGGCCCCACTCGTTATCAATGGGATCAGGGATACTTCCAGCAAGAAATATATCGAATAGTTGGAACCGGGCTCTCCGAAAAAAAAAGTTTATCAGAAGTTTGGTCTAAAATTCCTGAAAAATTAGCCTTTTATGATTACATCGGCAATAATCCGGCAAAGGGGGGATTATTTAGAGCGGGTTCAATGGACAACGGAGATGGAATAGCTGTTGGATGGTTAGGACACCCCATCTTTAGAGATAAAGAAAGGCGCGAACTTTTTGTACGTCGTATGCCTACTTTTTTTGAAACATTTCCGGTTGTTTTGATAGACAGAGACGGAGTTGTTAGAGCGGATGCGCCTTTTAGAAGGGCAGAATCGAAGTATAGTGTCGAACAAGTAGGTGTAACTGTTGAGTTTTATGGTGGCGAACTCAACGGAGTCAGTTATAGCGATACTGTTACTGTTAAAAAATATGCTCGACGCGCTCAATTGGGTGAAATTTTTGAATTTGATCGTGCTACGTTGAAATCTGATGGGGTTTTTCGTAGCAGTCCAAGAGGTTGGTTTACTTTTGGGCATGTTTCCTTTGCTTTGCTCTTTTTCTTCGGGCATATTTGGCATGGTGCTAGAACATTGTTCCGAGATGTTTTTGCTGGTATTGATCCAGATTTGGATGCTCAAGTCGAATTTGGAACATTCCAAAAACTTGGAGATCTAACTACAAGAAGACAGGTAGTTTGATACAATACTTTTTTGCTTTTATTAAATTTTATTTTGGGCAGTTGACATAGGCAGGGTTTTATAGAACTATTGATTTGAACCATTGTCCGCTCTGCTCTTTCTTTCTCCGTGAAACAATTCCAATCCAAATAAATAGAATTAGGTACGGAAGCTATAATTGTAAACCACGATTGAATCTATGGAAGCATTGGTTTATACATTCCTTTTAGTCTCTACTCTAGGAATTATTTTTTTCGCTATCTTTTTTCGAGAACCGCCTAAAGTTCCAACAAAACAAAAAAGATGAAATTATTTAAAATAATCTCAATTGAATTAATGAGCCCTCTCAGGAGGGCTCATTAATTCAACTAGTCCCCGTGTTCATCGAACGGATCTCTTAGTTGTTGTTGAAAGGGCTGCCCAAAGGCGATATATAAGGCGTACCCAGTAAAACTTACAAGTAAACCAGATATAGAGATGGCAACTAGGGTTGCTGTTTCCATTGTTATATAATTTCAAGATTGCAATAGATCTATGATAAGATTATTTACAACGTAATGGTATACAAAGTCAACAGATCTTAATCAATACACTAGGATTTATGGCAACACAAACCATTGAGGTTAGTTCGAAATCTGTTTCAAAACGAACTAACACAGGATCATTATTAAAACCTTTAAATTCGGAATATGGTAAAGTGGCTCCCGGGTGGGGAACTACCCTTTTGATGGGTGTTGCAATGGCTCTATTTGCAATATTTCTATCTATTATTTTGGAAATTTATAATTCGTCCGTTTTACTGTATGGAATTTCAATGAATTAGATTCATAAGATATACGAGATCTTAGCTTTGCAATACAAAAAGAGTCGTTTATTTAGGTCTTGAATTTCTAGTCCATTCTATTTTGGTAGTTCGACCGTGGAATTTTTTTTTATGTACTGTATTTCTGGAATATGAGTGTGTGACTTGTTAGAATGGCTTCTATTGATAATACAGAGAATGGGTCTGTCATCTTTCTTGATAGAGATGGTTCTACCTCGTCGGATATTGATTCTAGTATCTGGAACACGGAATATATGAAATAAATCAAGAAATATTGGAACTATGATTCATACTGAATATTTATACCTTACGGCTGGACTCCAACAAATTTTCAAAAAGAAATAACATTCTAAATTTAAATTATGGACAGTTTTTTTATTCTTTCAAGCTTCTATTTATGCGCTTATTTTGTACAAAAAAATGGATTCGTTCGTCATTAGATCGATTCAGTGAATAAGTGATGATCTTGTGGTTTTTACTCATGGAATCTTTGTTTGGTCTTAGCTTGGCTTGGAGATTTTATTGAATCATGGTAGTTCTAGTATGAATCTGAGGTTTCAGTCGATTCATAGAGTCCTAACAAGATAAATTCCTATCAATAATAAAGAAAATAATAGTAAAACCAGATTCTATTTTTTTATAGGTTCTATGTATGCAAACAAAAAGAGTAAATCAAAGAAATAGGTAAAGAGAAAATTCAAGAAGCCTGTAACGATCAACATATGAATGAGCCAACTTGATATTGTGGCATTATCATCACAAAAAAAAGAGCTTTCGTATTTTTTTCGATTTTTCGAGAAAAGAAAAAAATAGGAGGATTCATAAGTTTTAAATAGTTTATTACATATACGTTGCAATCAGTATTGAGGTGTTTTTGCTTGAGCTGTACGAGATAAAAGTCTCATATACAGTTCTAAGAGAGGGAGTTTCTTTGGTTTACCTATCTCAATAAAATCTATGATTGGTTTGAAGAACGTCTCGAGATTCAGGCGATTGCAGATGATATAACTAGTAAATATGTGCCCCCTCATGTCAATATATTTTATTGTCTAGGAGGAATTACGCTTACTTGTTTTTTAGTACAAGTAGCTACGGGATTTGCTATGACCTTTTACTATCGTCCGACCGTTACTGAGGCCTTTGCCTCTGTTCAATACATAATGACGGAAACCAAGTTTGGTTGGTTAATCCGATCGGTTCATCGGTGGTCGGCAAGTATGATGGTCCTAATGATGATCTTGCACGTATTTCGTGTATATCTCACGGGTGGATTTAAAAAACCCCGTGAATTGACTTGGGTTACGGGTGTGGTTCTGGCTGTATTGACCGCATCTTTTGGTGTAACTGGTTATTCTTTACCTCGGGATCAAATTGGTTATTGGGCGGTAAAAATTGTAACAGGTGTACCTGAAGGTATTCCTGTAATAGGATCGCCTCTGGTAGAGTTATTACGTGGAAGTGCTAGTGTGGGACAATTCACTTTAACTCGGTTTTATAGTTTCCACACTTTTGTATTGCCGCTTCTTACTGCCATATTTATGTTAATGCACTTTTCAATGATACGTAAACAAGGTATTTCAGGTCCTTTATAAGATCATGACTATTTGGCATAAATAGTTTATCACTTGGTAGAGGAACAATAGGTTTTCATTGCTATAAGTGTGGATTATTGAAAAGAATAAGACATGTCTTTGGATATTTCTCTTCAACTCTGTACTGTAGTTTAACTGTAGTTTATTTGATATGAATAGTTGAAGTGACTTCTCCGAAGAGAAAAAAATGGATTATGGCAGTGTGTGACTTGAACTACTGATTTGGCCGTGCAGACATACGCTCTTATCTATCTGCCACATTTTAATTCATAACCAAACGTGTTCTTGTTTCAACCATCGGCGTAATCTCGCGTAAGCCGGTTCGATTGAAGATAATCTTTTCTATGATCTACAGTAGCCCTAAGTAGGGTTGTGCATAGGCTTCGTAAGATCCAGTCTACTAAGTAATGGGGTAGCATAATTAAGATTTTTTTTTTATCTATTTCACTACATAGTATGGAAATGCATTCATTTCTTTTGCATTGATTAGATTGATAACATTATCGGAGTAAAACAAAGGATCTAAAGAAGAACATAGGCTACACTTTGTTAGTAACAAGTAAACCCTTTCCTTTGCATGTAAAAAATATACAACTATTTTATCTTGGGTAGAAACAAAAATCGAGAGGTTTGAGATGACCCAGAAAGCATTTTATCATGATCAACTTTGTAAGCCTATTGGGGTGTTGAGTATTTACTTGTAACTTGTAAGACCAGAGCGATAAACGGCTAGATTGTTGGAACTGTGGATAAAGAGATGGAATCCGGTAAAAGTTTTCTTACTTTATTACATTTACATATTAAGTCTTCATATTTGTATAGATATAGATGTGTATAAAAGATGTGTATAAAAAATAATATAATATTAATTTGAATAATATTTATTTTTTTATTTTTAATCCCCTTGATTCTTTTGCTCGAGCCGGATGATAAAAAATTATCATATCCGGTTCCTTCGGGGGGTAGATCTATCATCACCTATCTCAATAACAAAAAAACCTGATTTAAATGATCCTGTATTAAGAGCTAAATTGGCCAAGGGGATGGGCCATAATTATTACGGAGAACCCGCATGGCCAAATGACCTTTTATATATTTTTCCGGTAGTAATTTTAGGAACTATTGCATGTAACGTGGGCTTATCGGTTTTAGAACCATCAATGGTTGGTGAACCCGCGGATCCTTTTGCAACTCCTTTGGAAATATTACCAGAATGGTATTTCTTTCCGGTATTTCAAATACTTCGTACAGTACCCAATAAATTATTAGGTGTTCTTTTAATGATTTCAGTACCGGTGGGATTATTAATAGTACCCTTTTTAGAAAATGTTAATAAATTCCAAAATCCATTTCGTCGTCCAATAGCGACAACCATATTTTTGATTGGTACTACAACAGCCCTTTGGTTAGGCATTGGGGCAACATTACCTATTGATAAATCCTTAACGTTAGGTCTTTTTGAAATTAATTAAATTTTAAAAAACAACATTATATAATGTGTGTATCTAGGGAAAAAATTCAGTTTGAAACAGGTATTCCCTAGATACATTTGTTCAATTAGATTCAGTATCTATTCCAAATATATGGATTATACTAAATACTAAAGGTTCAAAACACCTTTACTAATTTTATAAAACGATAAAAATAGATTTAAAAACTATTTTTGGGGAAATCCATTTCGAAATGCTCTTCTAGAATATGCCATATCTGTTTTACATCTGCTACTTGAAAATGCTCAATTTTCATAAGATCTTCTTGACTTTTGTTCAAAAAATCCAACAATGTATGTATATTTGAACTTTTAAGGTAATTATAGATCCTGGGGGGCAATTCTAATTGGTCAATATAAATATATTTCAATGTTATTTTTTCTTTATTTATCCTTAGTTTAGTGAATCTATCATTAAGGGTAAAAAGTGGTAAAGTCATTTTGTATGTATTGTCCTCTAAATGTAAGTTTTCTTCTTCCACATGTAGAAAAGGTATAAATAAATCAATTAAGTTTCGGGAAGCTTCATGAAGTGCTTCTTTCGGAGTTAAACTTCCATTTGTCCATATTTCGAGAAAAAGTATCTCTTGTTTTTCATTTCCATAGGAATGAATGCTATGATTCACATTTTGAACGGGCATGAATACTGCATCTATAGGATAATGTCCGTCTTGAAAATTATTTAACGTTTTTATACGGCATCTACGATTCCGCTCGATTTGTAATCCAATACGAAAATCAATGGGTTCTGTCAAACTAGCTATATACTGTGTATTATCAACGATTTTCACAAAAGGCGGCGAAATGATGTCTTGAGCAGTTACATACCTCGGGCCCCTGACACAAATAGATGCGTCCCAAATTCCATACAAATTACTTCTCAATACAATCTCTTTCAAATTCATTAAAATTTCATGTACTGATTCTTGAATACCTACTATGGTAGAATATTCATGTGGTATTTTCTCAGATTTTGCACGTGTGATACACGTTCCGTCTATTTCTCCAAGCAAAGCTCTTCGCATTGTAATGCCTATTGTATCGGCTTGACCTTTCATAAGTGGAGACAAAACAAAACGTCCATAATAAAAACGCTTATTGTCTACTTTTGATTCAACACATTTCCACTGTAATGTTCGAGTGGCTACTGTTACTTTCTCTCGAACCATAGTAATATTGTTTGCTCCGATCATTGAATCGTTTATTTCTCTTGAATTCTTTTCAATGTTGATTTTTACACACGTCTTTTTTTAGGAGGTCGACAGCCATTGTGTGGCATGGGGGTTACATCTCGTACAAAACTTAATAGCATACCACTTCTACGAATAACTCGTAATGCTGAATCTCTGCCGAGACCGGGTCCCTTTATCAGGACTTCCGCGCTTTTCATACCCCGTTCCACTACAGTATTAATGACGTTTTCTGCTGTGGTTTGCGCAGCAAATGGTGTCCCTCTTTTTGGACCCTTGAATCCACAAGTACCGGCGGAGGACCATGAAATTACCCGACCTCGTACATCTGTAACAGTTACAATGGTATTGTTGAAACTTGCTTGAACATGAATAATCCCCTTTTGTATTCTAGATGTATTCTTAGATAAACCAATACGTCCATTCCTACGTGAACCGATTCTTGATATAGGTTTTACCATATTGTATTATTTCATAAATATGAATTGGTGAAAAATATATGGATATATCCATTTCATGTTAAAAGTTAAAATAAGGGTGTTTTTTGTTATTATTCTATTTTTTTTTATTCAGTCTATTATTTTATAATTTTATATTTATTATAATTTGTATATCGGGTCTTTTCAAGATTTATTTTTAGAAAGGTTATCCCTGTCTTTGTTTATGTTTCGGGTTGGAACAAATTCGTCGTCGTTTTCGGATCAATCGACATTTTTCACAAATTTTACAAACCGAGGTTCTTAGTTTCATATTTGGTATTCCTTACTTTAATTTTGAACCTGTTTTTTAGATTGGACGAAATTTATTTCTAATTATTAATTATATATATTTCTATATATTTTCAATTTATAACCTCAAATTGTGTTTTCACGAAAGGTGGAAATTGAAAAAAGGATCTAATCCTTTGAATCTTTGTTGCCTAGTCTATAAATTATACGTCCTTTGGTTAAATCATAACGACTTAGTTCAATTTTGACTCTATCGTCTGGCAATATCAGTATAAAACTACTGAAAACATAACCTAAAATTAGATTTTCATTATCTAAACGAATCCGAAACATACCTTTGGGAAGTAATTCAATAAAACCCTCAGGAGTCCATTTTTGGTCCGTCATTCCAAGTAAAACCCATTGAATTATTAATATTAAGTAAGTAATTAAATTTAAAGTAGTAGTGATATGAAATAATTAACAACCCGTTTTCTTTTTTTTTTCACAAAAACTTCGTTTTTGATCCAATTCGGATATCAGAAAGAATTACCATATATAATATAAAATTTCTCCGCCGATTTTTTCTAATCGAGCTTCTCGGTCTGTCATTATACCTTTTGGGGTAGAAAGAATTACAATACCTATACCACTTAAAATTCTAGGAATTCGTTGATAGTTCGAATATATTCGTAAACCGGGACGGCTAACTTGTTTTAAATTCAAAAAATTTATTCTATATGGTTTTTGCCTTTTTTTTCGATGTCGTAGGGTTGAAATCAAAAAATCTTGGTTGCTTTCCTTATGTTTTTTCACATTTTCGATAAAACCCTCTCGTAAAAGTATTTTAACAAAGCTTTCGGTGATATTAGTCGATGCTATTCTAACCATTCTTTTTCTATTCATGTCAGCATTTCGTATAGAGGTTATTATATCAGTACTAGTGCCATTACTCATGATGAACAAATCCGAATTTTTAGATAATCAACATAGTAATTTCTTATTTATTTTTTTTTAGTTTTTAAATATGAAATAAAGGCATATACGTGAAATAAAATTCATTAGTTAATTTTATTTCATTCAAATACAAATATCCGACTATAAATTATAATACCTCGGGAGCTAATGAGATTATTTTAGTAAAATTTAAATATCTCAATTCCCTGGCAATTCCACCAAAAACTCGAGTTCCTTTTGGATTTCCTTCTGGATCAACGACAACCGCAGCATTATCATCATATCGTATTATTATACCATTTTCGCGTTTGAGTTCTTTACAAGTACGGATAATTACAGCCCTAACCACTTCTGATCTTTTTAAGGGCATATTAGGCATTGCGTCTTTGATCACAGCAAGAATAATGTCACCAATCTGAGCATATCGTCGATTGCTAGTTCCTATGATTCGAATACACATCAATTCTCGAGCTCCGCTATTGTCTGCTACATTTAAATGGGTCTGAGGTTGAATCATAATTTTTAGAATTCCCTATTGCAATCAAAGCATAATGAATTTAGTTCGTATAGGCATTTTGGACGCCGCGATTGAAATGGATTTTCTGGCTATATTTTCTGTTATTTCGCCCATTTCATAAAGTATTCGACCTGGTTTAATGACCGCTACCCAATATTCGGGGGATCCTTTCCCCGAACCCATCCGAGTTTCTGTTGGTTTTACTGTAATTGATTTGTCTGGAAATATACGTACCCAGACCTTTCCACCTCGACGCGCGTTTCGTGACATTGTTCGGCGTCCTGCTTCTCTAGATGTGATCCAAGCAGGTTCAAGTGCCTGAAGAGCATATTTACCAAAACAAATACGATTGCCTCGATAAGATATTCCCGTCAGTCTTCCTCTATGTTGTTTACGGAATCTGGTTTTTGGGGGGTTATAGTTGATGATTGTTTCTCCCAATTCCATTTCTACTACAGAACCGAACATGAGAGTTTCTTCTCTTACAGCTCCTCGCGAATGAAAAAAGGTATATTCATTTTTAATTCAGATATACACATATTTAATGAATAATTCACGAAATCTTGGGAATTTTTGAGATTTCATGTAATTTTGTAGGAATTTGTATATCTTGTTTGAATCTATAACTAATAAAATAAAAATGAAACTTTCGCGGGCGAATATTTACTCTTTTAATATCTAATTCAGTCTTAAAGGTAGTTCATGATCTCTCAGCATATTTGACCGTTTGTTCCGCCATCCCGCCCCATGAATCTTATGTTCAATAAAATTTTCTTTATTCACGGGTTCCATCGTTCCCACCGTTTCTAAATTTATATTAATGGTTAGGTCTAAATTTCACAACAGAGCTCCTAATTTTAAATGAAATTCGTTCTTAAGTCAATATTCTTAGTCTTTATTTATTGACTCGAAGCTCTTTATTTTTTTGTTATATTGAATAAATCAATTGATGAATTGGTATTGATGCTTTATTACTTTTAATTTTTGAGATGACTCATAGACCTTACATTTCGAATCATATATCATTGATATTTCTTGCTCTCACCTTTTCTTCTACTTATCCACACTTTTTTATTTAGATTACATTTTATTTCCCAGTTCATAATCAGATTGTCTTTGTCTTTTGTTTATGCTAAAAAAGTATTTTAGTTGTTCCAATGATATAATCCATATATCATATCTTGACTTTTTTTGGAGCTCAGATAATACGAAGCGATGGATTTTTTATTAGTTCTATAGTTATTAGTTCATATTACAAGCTTGGTCCATTTTTTTTTGAATTCGAACCCTAAAAAAATCAACGAGTCACACACTAAGCATAGCAATTATATCAAATTGATAGTTAATACAATTTTTATTTAATCCTAGAAAATTAGAAAAAATTAGAATTTCTCTTTTTGTTTTCCATTACTAACAGATAGATAAGCAGAGTCTTATTATTTCTCGTTTCTAAATATCCAAATTTTTATGCCTAATATCCCATAGATAGTTCGAGTTGGATAGGAACAATAATCAATTTTAGATCGAATGGTTTGTAGAGGAACCTTACCCTCTCTGATCCACTCGATACGTGCAATTTCTTTTCCGTCGATCCTACCTGCAATTTGTATTTGAATTCCCTTTGTATTTGCTTGTTTGGTTAATTCAATAGCTTTTTTAATTGCTTTTCGAAATGACACTCTATTTTTTAATTGGTCGGTTATAAATTCGGCAAGAATAGTAGGGTAACCATAAGGTTTTGCTATTCTGTTAATAGTAATGTTAAGCTTTTTAGTCATATAATTCAATTCTTTTTGTACGTTCATTTGTAATTCTTCAAGTCCTCTCGACTTCTCTCCTATTAATAACTTTGGGAATCCTATATAGATTATAACTTGAATCAAATCAACTCGTTTTTGAATATTTATACACGTAATACCGTCGACACTGGAGGATATTCGCATATTTTTTTGTACATAATTCTTGATAAAATCCCGTATTTTTTGATCTTCTTGTAAACCGTAAGAATAATTTTTTGGTTTGGAAAACCAAAGGGAATGATGATTATGGGTTGTACCAAGTCTGAAAATAAGTGGATTTATTTTTTGTCCCATACATCTCCATTATACGCCATATCTGTATACTTTTTTTTAGAGATGCATCCGGTTTTTTTGAACCATATGATATATTCTGCACATTCAGATAAAGATATATCTTTTAATACAACAGTTATATGACAGGTTGATCTTTTTATTAAAGAATTACGTCCTCGAGCCTGAGCTTTTGATTTTTTCATGGTAGTACCTTTGTTAACTTCAGTTTTACTAATAACTAAAGTTTCTTTGTTAAAATTCATATTATGACTAGCGTTCGCTGCTGCAGAATAAACTAATTTTAAAATGGGATTACAGGTTCGATAAGGCATTAGTTCTAATATGCTAATTATTTCTTCGTAAGAACGCCCACGAATCTGATTAATTATTCTTCGTGCTTTATGAGCAGACATACATATATGTTGACTTAAAGCGTATGTTTTTGTATTTGACTTTTCCCCCCTCTTTGTTCTCATAGGTTTCATCTCCTACTAAATTATTAAATAATATCAACGATTAGATTAACTATATATTATATTTGATATTTGAAATTAACGGCGAGATCTATTATCATTTTTTTCATGTCCCTGGAAATTTAGAGTAGGTGCAAATTCTCCCAATTTGTGACCTACCATACGATCTGTTATATAAATTGGCAAATGCCCCCTTCCATTATAGATCGAAATAGTATAACCCATCATTATGGGTATAATGGTAGATGCTCGTGACCAAGTTAATATTGTTTCTTTTTCCGCCTTTGTGGTAAGCTTATTAATTTTTATTAATAAATGATTCGCTATAAAAGGGTTTTTTTTTAATAAACGTGTCACACATTAATTACTCCTGTATTTACATTTCATTTTTGATTTTATATTTCTACTCCATCGAATGTCTATTTTCAAATTTTGTAAAAATGAAGAAACAAATTCTATTTTTTCTCCTAGTTACTACGATGACGAATAATCAAATTATCACTATATTTATTTTTTTTTCGGCTTTTTCTTCCAAGTGTGGGATACCCCCAGGGAGTTGTTGGTTTTTTTCTACCAATTGGGGATCTTCCTTCACCACCTC